TTCCGTCATTATGTATTGAACAGAAGCAAAAGCCTCCGTAACGGTCGGACGGTAGTAAAAAGTCATAGCAAACCCTGTAGCGACTTGTACTAAAAAACAAGTAAGCGTAATTCCTCCTAGACAATAAAATATGTTGACATGAGGAGGAACGTATTTACTAGTTATATCATCTGCAATCGCCTGAATCTCGAGACGCTCTTCGAACCAATCGTAGACTTTATTGAGATAGGTAAACCAAGGGGACTCCCCCTCTGAGAACCGTATATGAGAATTTCATCTCGTACAGCTCAAACAAAAAAAACCAAAAACAGGTTAAAATAGGTATGGAATAGAAAATTGGAAACTTCTTAATCTTTTGATTCAATTTTCGCTAAAAATATGAAAGGGTAAAAGTAAGAAAGCTCTTTTTTTTTTTTGTTATAATTAGAATGTCAAAAAATCAAGTAGGCTCACTTGTCTTTCTGTTGATCGTTCCAGGCCTCTTGAATCTTCTATTTCCCTATTTTTTTCTTTCATCTGTTATTTTAATTTGTATGTAATGTAGCTTTCCTTTTGTTTTCTTTATTATTGATAGGAATTTTCTTGTTAAGACCCTAGGAATCAATTGAAACCTTAAATTCATACTAGAACCACGATGATTCAATAAAACCTTCAAGCTAAGTCAAGGATTCCCTGAGTAAGAACCGTTGGATCATCATTTATTCAACGAGTAGAATCGATAGAATGACTAAAACTAGAAAGAAAAGTTTGTTCTTTGAGCAAAATCAAAGCAGAAACGGGAATTTGAAAGAAGAAAACTCTTTCAATTGAAAACTTTTTTTCTTTGGAAAAATTTGAGGAATCCGGCCACGAGGTCTGAATATTAAGTATGAATCATAGTTTAAATACTTCGTGATATATTTCATATATTCCGTGCTCCAGATACTAGAATGAATATCCGACGGGGTAAAACCATCTCTATCAAGACGACAGACCCACTCTCTGTACTCTCAATAGGATCAATTATAACAAGTCACACACTCATATTCCGGAAATACAGAAACACAAAAATTTCGCGGTCGAACTACCAAAAAAGAATAAGATAAAATAAAAAGCCGAGGCCTAAATGCATCGTTTTTTGTATTTTTATTTAAAAGCTAGGGTTCTTATAAATCTAATTCAGTGAAATTCCGTCCAGTAAAACGGAAGAATTATAAATCTCCAAAATAATAGATAGGAATACCGCAAATAGAGCCATTGCGACACCCATCAAAGGAGTAGTTCCCCATCCAGGAGCTACTTTACCATATTCCGAATTCAATGGTTTCAATAAAGCCCCTACAGACGTCCGTCTTGGACCAGATCTAGAACTACCCTCAACAGTTTGTGCAGCCATAAATCCTATTTTGTATTCATTGAGATCTGTTGACTTTGTATAGCATTCCGTTGTAAATAAACAATCTTATCATAGATCCATTGTGGTCTTGAAATTATATAATAATGGAAACAGCAACCCTAGTCGCCATCTCTATATCTGGATTACTTGTAAGTTTTACTGGGTACGCCTTATATACTGCTTTTGGGCAACCCTCTCAACAACTAAGAGACCCGTTCGAAGAGCACGGGGACTAGTTGAAGTAACGAGCCTCCCAATGTTGGGAGGCTCATTACTTCAATTCAGATAATGAAAAATCATTTCATTTTTTAGTTGGAACTTTAGGTGGTTCGCGAAAAAAGATAGCGAAAAAAATGATCCCTAGAGTCGAGACTAAGAGGAATGTATAAACCAATGCTTCCATAAATTTGATCGCGGTTTACAATTATAGCTTCCATACCTGTTTATTGGGGATCATCTCCCCGATTAAAGAAAAAAAAATCAAAGAAAAGGCGAAAGGGCGGAGATTTAAATCCAGACTTTTTCAGTATCCTATGTAAAATCACAAAGAGAAAATAGAAGTGAGAAGCGAAAAATAACAGAGCAATGCTGCATCAGACTACTTGTCTTCTTGTAGTTGGATCTCCAAGTTTTTGGAATGCTCCAAATTCCACTTGAGCATCCAAATCTGGGTCAATACCAGCAAAAACATCTCTGAATAAGGTTCTAGCACCGTGCCAAATGTGCCCGAAGAAGAAGAGCAGAGCAAAGGAAGCATGTCCAAAAGTAAACCAACCTCTTGGACTGCTACGAAAAACACCATCGGATTTCAAAGTAGCACGATCTAATTCAAAAATTTCACCCAATTGGGCACGTCTAGCATATTTTTTCACAGTCGCAGGATCACTATAACTCACTCCGTTCAGTTCGCCACCATAGAACTCAACGGTTACGCCTACTTGTTCGACACTATACTTCGATTCTGCCCTTCTAAAGGGAACATCGGCTCTAACAATTCCATCTCCGTCTACCAAAACAACTGGAAATGTTTCAAAAAAAGTAGGCATGCGACGTACAAAAAGTTCACGCCCTTCTTTATCTCTAAAGATAGGATGTCCTAACCACCCGACAGCTATTCCATCTCCGTTATCCATTGAACCCGCTCTGAATAATCCCCCTTTCGCTGGATTATTTCCGATGTAATCATAAAAAGTTAATTTTTCAGGAATTTTAGACCAAGCCTCTGATAAACTTTGATTTTCGGCTAGTCCAGCGCTAACTCTTCGATATATTTCTTGCTGAAAGTATCCCTGATCCCATTGATAACGGGTGGGACCAAATAATTCGATAGGAGTAGTTGCTGAACCATACCACATAGTTCCAGCAACAACAAAAGCTGCAAAAAAGACAGCAGCGATACTGCTAGAAAGAACGGTTTCAATATTGCCCATACGTAATCCTTTATATAGACGTTGGGGCGGGCGGACACTAAGATGGAATAAGCCTGCTAATATGCCCAATGTCCCCGCTGCAATATGATGAGAGGCTATTCCTCCTGGAACAAAGGGATCAAAACCTTCCACACCCCACGCGGGATTTACAGATTGTACCTTTCCAGTTAGTCCATATGGGTCGGACACCCATATTCCAGGACCATACAATCCTGTTACATGAAATGCGCCAAAGCCAAAGCAAGCCACTCCTGAGAGAAATAAATGAATTCCGAAGATCTTAGGCAAATCCAAAGAAGGTTTTCCTGTGCGTTCATCACCAAATATTTCTAGATCCCAATACACCCAATGCCAGATAGCTGCCAAGAAGCACAAGCCAGAGAACACAATATGCGCCCCGGCTACACCTTCGTAACTCCAAACCCCTGGATTCGTTATCGTCCCTCCTGTAATACTCCAACCGCCCCATGAATTGGTTATTCCTAAACGAGTCATGAAGGGTATAACGAACATACCTTGTCTCCACATTGGATCGAGAACAGGGTCGGAGGGATCAAAAACGGCTAATTCATATAGAGCCATTGAACCGGCCCAACCAGCAACCAGAGCTGTATGCATTATATGAACAGAAAGCAAACGACCGGGATCATTCAATACGACAGTATGAACACGATACCAAGGCAAACCCATGGTAATACCCCTTTATCAACAAAAAATAGACACTATGTAACTTTATTGCATTGAAAAAACTATGCTATGGACCCCCTTTTTTTTCAGTGGATTATCTCGGAAAAAGGGTTACTATTTGTTCTATTCTTTTAGTAAAAATGGAACAATTTGGTTCATAGGAAAAAAGAGAAGCAGATCTATTCTATACTCGATAAGTACCAATACGCAATGGGGGTTTATTCCCTTTTCGAAGAGCGCATGCATCCATATTTAGTCATCATTCAAAGTACCTATTCGTAAAAACTTTCTCTGTTTTCCTTTATTTTATGAACTTATTCTATCTATGTAGAAAATATGACGATAAAGCTAATATTATTAAAATAATAAAACCACTATTACGTTTCCACATCAAAGTGAAATAGAGTACTTAATTCTTTTTTCTTTCAGTTTATGCCTATTGGTGTTCCAAAAGTTCCTTTTCGAACTCCCGGAGAGCGAAATCCAACTTGGATTGACATATAGTGCGCCCTGTCAGATATATTGGGTCATATGGGATTTCCCCATTCTCTCCCCCGATCGAGATATCCTCTCTTTCGCCCCCAAAAAAAGCGATTGAATCATCAAGTGCAATGAAATGCAATTAGATCCGTTTTGTGAAGAGGTATCCAGATTAATATTAGCAATTCAAATAATTTATGGTCGACTTGGCTGGACCAATAAAATTAAGTATCCAGGCTCCGTTTAGAAAAACCCAATTGGTAATATATCTATTATTAGGACTTATAGATATCATAAACAACTCTATTTCGAAAGAAATTATTAAATAGCACTGATCCCAAACAGTTAATCAATCGAATAATAAATATAATGGATACGTCGAATATTTGGCGGAAGACATAAAAGAAATGAATTCCAAAATTGAGAAAAAATGAAAAAAAAAACAAAGACGTGGTATTGGGGTCATTTGTCCTATATGTGCAAATCAAAATCGGGCGGATCCTTACTCGGAGTAGAGCATAAACCTAAAAAAATGGAAGAAGCCCATTCAGGAACAAGAAAACGGCATCGTGATTTTTGGATTGGATCTCGATGAAAAAATACATCAATGAAAAGTTAGTGCGATAAAACTGTTTTTTATATTCTAATATTATAGGAAAACCGGCCAAACGCATCGTTCTTCAAAAATGAAAGAGAAGCCCCTTCCTTCATTAAAAGGAGTCCGCTATAAAAAAAGAAAGAGGGCTGGAAGCTACACATTGATTTTTTTCGCAAGTTTTAGTTTTGTTGAACCGTATGCATCAAAAGGTGCCCGTACGGCTCCTAAGGGATACAATTTTATCCGAATCAACCGACTTTATCGAGAAAGATTAATTTTTTTAGGCCAAGCGATTGATAGCAATGTTTCGAATCAACTTATTGGTCTTTTTGTATATCTCAGTTCGGAGAGTGAGACCAAGGATCTGTATTTGCTTATAAACTCTCCCGGCGGATGGGTAATACCTGGAATAGCCATTTATGATACTATGCAATTTGTGCGACCAGATATACAGACAATATGCATGGGATTAGCCGCCTCAATGGGGTCTTTTATCCTGGTCGGAGGAGCAATTACCAAACGTCTAGCATTCCCTCACGCTTGGCGCCAATGGGTTTTTTGTTTAAGAGAAAAAAGAAGACTATGCCTTCGCCATATGAATTATTAATATTAAGTAATATTAGCATGGCACTTCGAATTCGATATGCAAATTTTTTATTGTTTTTCAAAATATTAGATTATGTATCGAAAGAGTAGTATGAGATAAAGGAAGGGTATTTCTGATTTTATCTTACCTATCGTAGGTCGATTTCAGCGTCACAAACTTTTTTCACACCGGCAGGTTATTAACAACATTTATGTTATGAAAGAGTACGAAAAAAAAAAAAAAGAAACTTTGGGATTGCTGAATCACAGACGAAATATATTAAAGCAACGGGGCCATCATAGTATTTTTGAACTCCTCCGAAAAAAAAAGAAGGGTGGTAATTGGATCATTTACCGATCTGGGTATAATAGATCCCACATTTTCTCTTTCTTCGATGAAAGGTAAAAAAATTCCATTGTGGAGCCGTATGCAATGTGAAAAAAATGCCCGTACGGTTGTTCAATTCTATCTTTTTCTTATTTTATTCTTTATCTCTTCGCCTTGCCTCCTCGTGCGAGATACAGGAACCTTTGATTGTGTTATATTATATGATCAGGGTAATGATCCATCAACCTGCTGCCGGTTTTTATGAGGCACAAACGTCCGAACTTATCCTGGAAGCGGAAGAACTACTGAAACTGCGCGAAATCCTTACAAGGGTTTATGTACAAAGAACAGGCAAGCCCTTATGGGCTGTATCCGAAGACATGGAAAGGGATACTTTTATGTCAGCAACAGAAGCCCAAGCTCATGGAATTGTTGATTTTGTAGCGGTTGGATAAAAAATAGCTTCGTGCAAATATACGATTTAAGATTTTATCTTCTTACTTCTTAATTACTTAATTAAGGGTTTAATATTCTATTAATATATTGAAATCGAATAAATCCATAATCATCCGGTTAGGATCAATCTAAACCAGCCCATAATGTATAATTCAGCATGCCAACTATTAAACAACTTATTAGAAACCCAAGACAGCCAATCAGAAACGTCACGAAATCCCCCGCTCTTGGGAGATGCCCTCAGCGTCGAGGAACATGTACGAGGGTGTATGTGCGACTCGTTTAAATCATGGACTGAGACAAAACAAAAGAAAAAAACAATTTTTCCAGTATCAATGATCAGTACCGGTGAATCGGATAGAATGGAAGAACTCCATTCACTATCTAAAAAAGATGGATCTATCATATCTTTCTGTTGTGTATGAAATTTATGGTTTCAATTGGTGCAAATTAAATCACCTGAATTTTCAATTTAAGATGAGAAAGAATTCCCCATTGGTAACAAATAGTTACCCATTAAGCGGGGGAAATCCTATTTAAAAAAGTAGAAATATTATGTTTAGAAGAACGGACTCACAAGGTCAGCTACCCAACCAATCTTCATAATTAAATACCGTTACTGTATAAGGTATATCTCATTATGAAAGACCCATTACTGGAAAATTCATGGGTAGAGCCCAAGAGTGGTAACTGTACAAGTTACCAATAAAATGAAGGAAAGGGCTCCGGTGTATAGAGAAGACCTCACCGTTTAAGAAGTAACCATAGAGACGATGGAACCCACAATTTCTTTAGCTATTTCTATTTTTATTTTTCCAATGCCTAGAAAAAAGGAAAAAAGCGTGGTAGGGAAGGTTATAGTAGCAAAAGCCATTGGAATTTTTATTTTATAAATTGGAAGAATCCGTTTTGTTATTAATAGACTAGGAAGGGGGAAAAGAATAACTGAAAGAAAGGAAATCGATTAGTTATTCATTAAAGTTTCATTTACTCAATGACCAGAATTAGACGAGGATATATAGCTCGGAGACGTAGAACAAAAATGCGTTTATTTGCATCCAGTTTTCGCGGGGCTCATTCAAGACTTACTCGAACAATTATTCAACAGAAAATAAGAGCTTTGGTTTCGGCGCATCGTGATAGAGATAGGAAAAAAAGGGATTTTCGTCGTTTGTGGATCACTCGAATAAATGCAGTAATTCGCGGGGCGGGGGCATCCTCTATTTATAGTAGATTAATACACAATCTGTATAAGGGGCGGTTGCTTCTTAATCGTAAAATCCTTGCACAAATAGCTATATCAAATAGGAATTGTCTTTATATGATTTCCAATGAGATCATAAAATAAGGGGATTGGAAGGAATCCGCAAAACTTTTTGAAATGGAATTCTCTGGAGAATGAACTCCGGGAAGGTAGAGTAGAAATTAGTATGATAAAATCTGATAATATGATAAAGTCGTCAAAATGAGCGAACACGCCCGATAAAAAAATTTATTCCTCTTACCCGATTCTTTTTTTTCTTACGACACGAATGATTCTCGGATTTTTTGAACAAAACGTCCATCTGTTTTTGAGTTCGGATTAGAATTTTGATTCAATTGAAAAGTAAGCCTATTTTTTTCTGTTCCTAAAACCAGGAGTTCTGGTGGTTGACTCCCTTCTTTCAAATTGTTTCTCATTATTAAGAAAAGGTAACGAAGATAAAATACGAGCTTGTTTTATAGCAATAGTAATTAATCGTTGTTCTTTTAAGGTTAATCTATTCACCCGTCTAGATAATATTTTTCCTTGTTCACTAATAAATCGACTAATTAAACTCATGTTTCTATAATCAATTCGATCCCCCGATTGGATCGGGGGCAAACGCCTACGAAAAGATCGCTTGGATTTAAGAAAGAGTCGCTTGGATTTATCCATAATTTGTTTATTCCTTATCCCTAAAATACTATTTCGATCAAATCAAAAAAAAATTATAGAAGAAATTCATAGGATTGGGTTTGTCTATATTTATTTAGTTGTTTTTATTTCAATATATGAAATAATAGAAATATATATCTAAATTTTTTTCATGTTCCTTGAAAGGGTGACACCCAAGCACTAGGTTCGATCTATATCTATTTCTTTATCTCCCCATGAATTGTATGTTTGAAACAATACGGACAGAATTTTCTCAATTCCAATCGACTAGGTGTATTGTGTCGATTCTTTTGAGTAATATATCTGGAAATACCCGTTGATTCCTTATTAACACCGTTTCGAACACAACCGGTACATTCCAAAATAACCCTTACTCGAACGTCTTTACCCTTTGCCATGAACCTCCTTTGGGTTTTTGATTCACCCAACGTTTCTATTTTCCGATCCGACGCAAATAAGAAGAAAGGAAAAGGTACGAAAAAATAGAAGTGGCTAACAACTCAAAATCAAATTATGAAATTTTGTTGCAATTAATATAGTAAATAATAAGTAATACAACAATTTCGAAAGCGATTTCTAATCGCAGTACACATTTAAGTATCTTGTATTGCATGATACTCTTATTCTAGTCCCATTTCCCTTTTGTTTTCTTTTAACTCTATTATTAATTTGATTCTTAATTTAATTTGAGCCTTAACCCGAATTTAACTGAGGTTGAATCCACTTTTTTCTTTCTCTTTACCCCCGTATTCAATCTATCTAATTCGAAAAAAAAAAGACGGGAAAGAGAGATTAGTCACAAATATTTGACTCTATCTCTAATCTTCTTCACCCCTTTCCATATCAATAACTAGAATGAAAAAAAAGGAAATGTCAACGCATCTGGGAAGAAACGATTGATTTCTATCAATAAACCTGCTAAAGACCCGAACCAGAGAGTACTTAGTACCGGTGCCACGGAAAGATATGTTTTAAAATCTCGCATTGAGAATCCTCCTTCTTTTTTTTATATTCCATATTGTAATACATTATGGTAAGAGATGTATATGTAGTTAAAGACCACCTGTATTTGTGTGTGGAATCAAAAATTCAACTTGACATGTGCAATGATTCGGTAGAGAAGATTTTCTTTTTCTTAAAGCAAAAAAACGGGTCCCTTTGCGCCTGAGAATTCCCGAGAAAAATATTAATTTATTATTATATGTTATATGATATGAGACCAAGAGGAAGAAATGGCAAGATACATTTTGCATAGAAAGGAAGGAAATGGAAATAAAATAAGGATGTGGAAAACAAGACGGGGATTTTCTACAATGATACTGTAGACCAGTTGAAAGGGATGTAGCGCAGCTTGGTAGCGCGTTTGTTTTGGGTACAAAATGTCACGGGTTCAAATCCTGTCATCCCTACCTATTATTGCTCCTCGGAGCAGTAACCAGAGATACATTTTAGAGCGATTCAATTTGGACATACATAATACATAATTTTCAATTTTATGATAGTATACATATGCAAGAAGTATTTATTTGGGTTGAAATTTTTTGGGGGGTTCTATACTATATAAAAAAAAGAATCCCCTTCTTTACAGTCTTTTCCGTTGTGGTAAGAAAGCGCTCTTAGTTCAGTTCGGTAGAACGTGGGTCTCCAAAACCCAATGTCGTAGGTTCAAATCCTACAGAGCGTGATTCTGCTCTTGTCTTGTTAGATCAAAAATTCCACTGAACTGAAATACAGCAATCTGAATTTGACCTTTGACCCCCCCACAAATGAAATTAAAGAAAGGAGGAGGTCAGTTAAAAAAAGAGATGTGAATTAATATTAATTAAAGGTCCAACTGATCACCACGCCTGTATTGTAAATATGCGGTTACGAATAATCCAGCCAAAGTAATAGGAATTAGACCTAAGACAATTCCAAATAGAAAAACTTCAATCATTTCAATTTAATTTATTTGAAAAGGGAAAAGGGGAGGTAATATCTATCCCAAAATATTACTATTAATTCGTATTGCTTAGGAATCTCAATTCCCAATAATTGGTAATTAACACGGTAAGGAACTACCAAATATATGGAATACCACAGAAGGATTTCTTTTTATGAATTATTCATTCAATTAATTTCAAATAAGTCCTATCTTACTCAG